ATCAAGGAATCCTTTTTTTTCTTAAGCCTGAAATAAAGGATTCTTGTGAAATAGAAGAGATGTTTCATTCGAAATTAGGAGTTTCGAGTTATAGTTATAAAATGAATCAATGGAAAAGATGGTTGAAAGGCTGTAATCACTACGATTTATCTCAGATGAGATGGTCTAGATTAATATCAGAAAAGTGGCGAAATAAAGTTCGCCAATGTCGTATGACGAAAAATGAAAATTTAAGCAAACGGCATTCATATGAAAAAAACGAATTAATTGATTCCAAAAAACAACAAAAAATTGAAGTCTATTCATTAGTGAATAACTCGAATAAAAAAGATAATTTTCAAAAATACCATATATATGATCTTTTATCATATAAATTTTTAAATTATGATTATGAAAATAAAACAGAATGCTTTTTTTCTAGATTTCCGTTTCAAGGAAATAAGAACCAAGAGATTTCTTATAACACACATAAAGACACCCTTTTTGATATGCTGAAGAGTATTTATATCAATAATTTTCTAGGAAAGGTAGATATTCTACCTATGGAAAAAACTGCGGATAGAAAATATTTTGATTGGAAAATTATCAATTTTTCTCTTATACAAAGGGTAGATGTTGAAACCTGGACCGCGATCGATATTAATATAAATCAAGATACTCCGATTGGTACTAATAATTCTCAAATAATTAATAAAAAAGATCTTTTTTATCTTATTATTCCAGAAATCAATCCAACAAACTCCCACAAAGTATTTTTTGATTGGATGGGAATGAATGAAAAAATGTTAAAGCATCCCATATCGAATCTTGAACTTTGGTTTTTCCCAGAATTTGTGTTACTTTATAATGCATATAAAACGAAACCTTGGTTTATACCAAGTAAATTACTTCTTTTAAATTTGAATAGAAATAAAAGTAGTGAAAATAAAAAGATCAATGAAAAGCAAAAAAGAAGTTTTTTGATACCATCGACTAAAAATCATCGAAATCAAGAACAAAAAGAATCCACAGGCCGAAGATACCTTCGCTCTATTCTTTCACAAGAAAAAGATATTGAAGAAAATTATGAAAGATCAGACATGAAAAAAGGGAAAAAGCAAAAACAATACAAAAGTAACACAGAAGTAGAACTGGATTTATTCCTGAAACGTTATTTGCTTTTTCAATTGAGATGGGACGATACTTTGAATCAAAAAATGATCAATAATATCAAGGTATATTGTCTCCTCCTTAGACTGATAGATCCAAGAAAAATTATTATATCCTCAATTCAAAAGAGAGAAATGAGTTTGGATATAATGTTGATTCAGAAGAGTTTAACTCCTACAGAATTGATGAAAAAGGGAGTATTGATTATAGACCCCATTCATTTGCCTGGAAACGACGATGGACAATTGATTATGTATCAAATCATAGGTATTTCCTTATTTCAAAAGAGTAAGCACCAAACTAATCAAAAATACCAAGAACAAAGATATGTTTCTAAGAATAATTTTTATGAAGCTAGTTCACCACATCAAAGAATAACTGAAACTAGGCACAAAGCTCATTTAGATTTGCCTGTTCCTGAAAATATTTTATCGTTTAGATGTCGTAGAAAATTGAGAATTATGATTTGTTTCAATTCAAAGAGTAGGAATGGTGTAGATAGAAATTCAGTATTTTGGAACGAGAAGAATGTAAAAAACAGCAACCAAGTTTCGTCTGATAATAAACATCTGGATAGAAAGAAAAATAAATTAATTAAATTAAAGCTTTTTCTTTGGCCTAATTATCGATTAGAAGATTTAGCTTGTATGAATCGTTCTTGGTTTGATACCAATAATGGCAGTCATTTTTGTATATTAAGGATAGAGATGTATCCACGAATTTTTAATTCGTGAATAATACACTTTTTCACTATATGCTTACTATATACTTATATACTTAATACTTATATACTTACTATATGCTTATAGAGTATATGAAAGCAACCAAATACACACATCACATGTCTTACATTTCATTCGAATAGCTAATACGAAATTTGTCTCAATTAGATCGCAAAAGAAATCAACAGAACCTGCTTCATTTTCGGTCTAAATTCTTCGATGCGAAAAAGTACCAATCCTTTTCTATCCTCTATCTAAATTCAATTTTAAATTGGTTGGATTGATTGATTTTACTTCAGAAAATTTAGGAGTTCATAAATTTATATACCACATTAAAATGAATGGCATTATTATTACTGATCAGTAAAATCCATATCTGTAAAAAAAGGGAGCAAAGGTATTTTTTATGGTCAAAAATTCATTCATTTCAATTATTTCTCAAAAAGAAAACGAAGAAAACAGAGGGTCTGTTGAATTTCAAGTATTCAGTTTCACCACTAAAATAAGGAGACTTACTTCACATTTGGAATTGCACAAAAAGGACTCTTCATCTCAGAGAGGTTTGCGAAAAATTTTGGGAAAACGTCAAAGGCTGCTGGCTTATTTGTCAAAAAAGAATATAGGGCGTTATAAAGAATTAATCGGTGAGTTGGGTATTCGAGAAATAAAAACTCGTTAATTTGAAGTGTGATGCCATTTAAACTTATTCATTTCCATTTTGATGAACTTCTTTTGACTTTCAGAAACGCACGGAAGAATGACTCGAGAAAAAAAACTTATGATTGCCTCAACTACAAGAAAAGACCTCATGATAGTCAATATGGGCCCTCACCACCCATCAATGCATGGTGTTCTTCGACTGATAGTTACTCTCGACGGTGAAGATGTTATTGACTGTGAACCAATATTGGGTTATTTACATAGAGGGATGGAGAAAATTGCGGAAAATCGAACAATTATACAATATTTGCCTTATGTAACGCGTTGGGATTATTTAGCTACTATGTTCACAGAAGCAATAACTGTAAATGGACCGGAACAGCTAGGTAATATTCAAGTACCTCAAAGGGCTAGCTATATCAGAGCTATTATGTTGGAATTGAGTCGTATCGCTTCCCATTTGTTATGGCTTGGCCCTTTTATGGCAGATATTGGGGCACAGACTCCTTTCTTCTATATTTTTCGAGAACGAGAATTGATATATGACCTATTCGAAGCTTCCACCGGTATGCGCATGATGCATAATTATTTTCGTATCGGAGGAGTAGCTGCTGATCTACCTCATGGCTGGATAGATAAATGTTTGGATTTTTGCAATTATTTTTTAACCGGGGTTGCTGAATATCAAAAGCTTATTACACGGAATCCTATTTTTTTAGAACGAGTTGAAGGCGTAGGCATTATTGGCGCAGAAGAAGCACTAAATTGGGGTTTATCAGGATCAATGCTACGAGCTTCCGGAATACAATGGGATCTTCGTAAAGTTGATCGTTATGAGTGTTACGATGAATTTGATTGGGAGGTTCAATGGCAAAAAGAAGGGGATTCATTAGCGCGGTATTTAGTACGAATCAGTGAAATGACAGAATCCATAAAAATTATTCAACAGGCCCTGGAAGGAATTCCAGGGGGACCCTATGAGAATTTAGAAATCCGACGCTTTGATAGAATAAAAAACCCTGAATGGAATGATTTTCAATATCGATTTATTAGTAAAAAACCTTCTCCAACTTTTGAATTGTCGAAACAAGAACTTTATGTAAGAGTTGAAGCACCAAAAGGCGAATTGGGAATTTTTATGATAGGAGATCAGAGTGTTTTTCCTTGGAGATGGAAAATTCGACCACCGGGTTTTATCAACTTGCAAATTCTTCCTCAGTTAGTTAAAAGAATGAAATTGGCTGATATTATGACGATACTAGGTAGCATAGATATCATTATGGGAGAAGTTGATCGTTGAAATGATAATTGATACAACTGAAATACAAACTATCAATTCTTTTTCCAGATTGGAATCCTTAAAAGAGGTCTATAGGATCATATGGATGCTTGTCCCTATTTTGACTCTTGTATTAGGAATCACACTAGGTGTACTAGTAATTGTTTGGTTAGAAAGAGAAATATCTGCAGGAATACAACAACGTATTGGACCTGAATACGCCGGGCCTTTAGGAATTCTTCAAGCTCTAGCAGATGGTACAAAACTACTTTTCAAAGAGAATCTTCTTCCATCTAGAGGCGATACTCGTTTATTCAGTATCGGGCCATCCATAGCAGTCATATCCATTTTACTAAGTTATTCAGTAATTCCTTTTAGCTATCGACTTATTCTAGCTGATCTTAGTATTGGTGTTTTTTTATGGATCGCCGTTTCAAGCCTTGCTCCCGTTGGACTTCTTATGTCGGGATATGGATCAAATAATAAATATTCCTTTTTAGGTGGATTAAGGGCTGCTGCTCAATCAATTAGTTATGAAATACCATTAACTCTATGTGTATTATCAATATCTCTACGTGTGATTCAGTGAGACATAAAAATTCCCCTATTTCTTTTCTTTCTAGCAAGAAAGTTAAATGAACTGAATATCTATTTTATATTTTTTTATTCATCATTGGGGTTGATAAAATAAACCAGATAGTTATATGAGTGAAATAAAACGGCTTAAAGATTTGCTGTTAAAGGAATTCAATCTCATTTCCTATGTACAAGAATTAAGTGAAAGTAAAGACATAAGCAGTCGAGACTGTTTACCCCAAGATTAGTTGATTAGTCATCATGACTTGAAGCGGGTTCAAAAGATCAACTTATGGGGTTTTTACCATCTATTAACATAGCGATTGCCCTAATGGGAGATTCAAACAAAATGAGTGAATGGTTAGGAAGACCAAGATACACAAAGGATTAATAATAGAGATTCTGGAAATTATCCAATAGGATATTTCTTTATAGAAAAGGAATTTGAGTTCGGGCTTTAAGTTGGTAGAAATGATTAAGAAGTACCCCCCAAAATTTTGATCTAGAGTATGTTCCTATCCACCGATTAAGTAAATAACTATCAAGAACGAAGAAATCTTTTACTTTGGATAACGTCCCTTTTTTTTTGAGAAAGGAGAATAGGAACGAAATAA